TTTGTTGGTTGGTTAATTGGTTTCATTTTATTAATGAAAGGGTTACTAATCTGGATACAGCACAACCGTTTTATTAGATTGAAATTGAATAACTACGTTCGATTTAATAAGTACCTTCCGTCACAAATTAAGTACCTTATGTCAGAATTTACGTACCGTGTGTCAATATTGGAAAATTCTATGGCTCGAACCTTTAGTATTATCTTATTTATTACCTGTGTCTACTATTTAGGCAGAATGCCTTCACCCCTTCTTACTAACAAACTGGAAAAACCCTTAACAATGGAAGAAGGGGGGGTAAGGGTAAGGGTAAGAAAGAAAGAGGGAGATGTAAAAATAGAGAGGATTTTCGAAACGAAGGGGACTAAACATAAACATAAACAGGAACTCTTCTGGTTTGAATTTGTTGAAAAACTTCCTGTGATCCTTCTTTTTGATTATAAAGATTGGAATCGACCATTACGATACATAAAAAACAATGACAGGGATTTTAAAGGGGCTGTAAAAAGCGAAACGTCACACTATTTTTTTGATACATGCCGAAGTGATGGAAAACAAAGAATCTCTTTTACATATCCGCCCAGTTTGTCAACTTTTTTGGAAATGATACAAAGAAGAATAGACGAGTTCCCGTTCGAAAAACCATCCTATGATGAACTGTACAATCATTGGGTTTATACAAAGACCAAAAAAAAGAACAAGATAAAAAACGAATTACTTAATAGAATTAAGGCTCTAGACATGGGATTTCTTTCTCGGGATATACTTGAAAAAAGAACTAGATTGGTTAAGGATAATGATAAGACTCAAAAAAAAGACCGGCCTAATCAAAAATTATACTTGTCTCAAGAGTATGATCCTTTTTTGAACGGACCATATCGTGGAACACCCCAACAGTGGTTTTCACCTTCAATCAGAAATAAAACAAATTTTAGAAAGACAGTTAAAATAAATAAGATTCATGGTATCCTTCTTTCTGGTACTGATTACACTGATTACCAAGACTTTAAACAGAAAGAATTTGAACAGAAAATGGATACATTTTATAAAAAAGAATTTTCAACAGAAATTAATATTTTTTTCACTTTCCTCCGTAAATTTGCTACAAAAACAAGATTGAGTCTCAATTTGAAGAGCCCTTCTTTTTATAAAAAGTATAAAGACGAATTTTCAACTTTGATACCCACAGAAATTAATATTTTTTTCACTTTCCTCCGTAAATTTGCTAGAAAAACAAGATTGAGTCTCAATTTGAAGGTCCCTTCTTTAAAAAAACATGATAAAAAAAGAAAAAAAAAATCTATTGGAATCAAAGAAATTGGTAAAAAAGTCCCTCGATGGTCATCCAAATTAATCAGCGAAATGGAAGCAGAATTTCTCAACTCCGCATATGGGAGAGTGCCGAAAGAACCCCATCTTTGCTCAAGAGTACTGAAAGAAATAGTGCTATCTAAAGAGCCGAAAAATTTGGCTGATCCCTATGCGCGCCAAGACTACGCGATTTACCTAGATATATTGAATGAGCCGGATTTTGAGCGAGACCTAATCATGAGTTCTACACGCGCTCAAAGGCGGAAAGTTGTTATTTTGAAACTGCTTCACCCAAAGCCTCAGTCCCCGCTTTTTTGGGGCAGAATCAAAAGTGTCCTCGGTTATTTTTTTACTCATCCAATAAAATTTATTTTTATAAATTGGATGGGTAAAAGAACAAAATCCAAAATTTTAAATTCTACAAAAAAACAGACAAAAACAAGAGAGGAAAAAGCGAAGATCACATCCCAGGAAAAAAAAAGGGAAGAACTACTGCGGATACAAATGGAGAGCGTATGGGAAAACCTGCCATATGGACCGGGAATACGAAGTTCCTTATTACTAATGCAATCGTTTCTTAGAAAAAATATAAGTCTGCCTTTACTCATAATAGCTAAAAATATTGGCCGTTTATTATTTTTGCAAGTTCCTGAGTGGGCTGAGGATTTTCAGGAATTGAATAGAGAAAGGCATTTTCCATGCACCCATCTTGGTGTTGGACTAAACGATCAAGAGGTTTTGACCCATTTGATGGCAGAAGGTTTTGACATAAAAATCCTATATCCTTTCCGCTTGAAACCTTGGCACAGATCTAAGCTAAAAGCTCCTCGCAGAAATCGAATCAAAAAGAAAAAAAAACGAAATGTACAAAAGGAAGTGGAAGATGATTTTGGTTTTTTAACCATTTTGGGAATGGAAACTGAATACCCTTTTGGTTCTCCCCGAAAAAGATCTTCTTTGATGACTTCCTTTTTTAAACCCGTTTTCAAGAAACTAGGAAAACAAATGAAAAAAAAGAAGGCTTTTAAAGATTTTAAAATTCTAGGAGTTTTCAAAAAAGTAATATCAGAATTCTCAAAGAGAAATCAAATTCCATTAGTTAGCTCGAAAAAAATAGATGAATCAAGTGAAACTAAAAAAGATTCTATAATCAACAATCAGATAATTGAAGAATCGTTTACTCAAATTCGATCTATAGATCGGGCAAATTCTTTACAGACAGAACAAAAAATGAAGAATCTAACTGAACAAGAAATGAAGAATCTAACTGATAGAACAAGCACAATCAAAAATAAAATACAAAGACTTACAAAAGATAAAAAAAAAGAAACTTCCGGAATAAATAGTAGTACAAATTCTAATGTAGAATCACAACCACTAAAAGGGATTTGGCAAATATTAAAACGAAGAAACGCTCGATTAATCAGTCAATTCCATTATTTAAAATTACATTATTTTCTCAAAATTTTTATTGAAAAAATATACATAGATATCTTTCTACGTATCATTAATATTGCCAGAATCAATACACAACCTTTACCAGAAAAAATTATTGAGAAATACATTTCTAATAATGAAAGAAATCAAAAAAAACGAAACTTTTTTTCGGTTTCGACTATCAAAAAGGCACGTTCTAATTATACTATTAGAACTAGTAAGAAGAATTCACATATCTTTTATGACTTATCTTCCTTGTCACAAAGATATGTATTTTTAAAATTATCACAACCCCAAGCTATTAACTTGTCTAAGTTAAGATCTGCTCTTCAATATCATGGAACATCTTTTTTTCTTAAGACTGCAATAAAGGATTCTTTTGAAATACAAGGAATATTTCATTCCGAATTAAGGCATAAGAAACCTCAAAGTTATGATCAATGGAAAAACTGGTTAAGAGGCCATCCTCAATACAACTTATCTCCGATTAGATGGTCTAGATTAATACCACAAAAATGGCGAAATAGAGTCAATCAACGTTGTACAGCTGAAAATAAAGATTTTCAAAAATGGAGTTCAGACGAAAATGAAAAAGACCTATTATTTCATTACACAAATCAAAATTTGTGTAAAGTATATTCAGTACCAAATCAACAAGAGAATTTTCAAAAATACTATAGATATGGTCTTTTATCATATAAATCTATTTCTTATGAAACTAAGAAAGATTCATCTATTTATGGATCAACATTACAAGTAAATAAGAAGAAAAATCTTTCTTATAATTACACTATACACAAATTATTTAATGTTAATGGGGATATTGATCTCAATAATTTTCTAAGAAGGGCTAATATTATTGATAGTGACAAAAAGCCAGATCGAAAATATTTTGATTGGAAAATGCAAAATTTTGCTCTAAGCCAATTTGATATTGATAATGATAATAAAGCTTTTCATTATATTAAAATTCGTCAAAATCCAGAGATCAATCCACCCAATTCCAAAGAAATCTTTTTTGATTGGATAAAAATAGATAAAGAAAGACTAAGTAACCCCGAAACAAATTGGGACTGCGAACCTTGGTTCTTCCCGGAACATGTGCTACTTTATACTGCATATAAAGTGAAACCGTGGATTATACCAAGTCCACTTTTTCTTGGAAATTTGTCTTTCCCTATTAGTTTTAGTGAAACTAATAAAGAGATTCAAACTCAAAAAAATTGGGATTTTATACCCATTGAAAAAAGACTTCTTGTATCAAGGACAGGAACAGAAATTATAGAAACACCTTCTGAGGACTTGTACATGAAAATAGGTGGCGAAGCCTTTAGAGGAAGAATAAGAACCCCCGATTTAGTTCAGTATTGGCTTTTTCAATTGAAATGGTACAATTTTTTTGTGGGGGAAACAATACCCGGACTAATGCGACAATTTTCAGCCCAGCTAGAGTGGAATCTAAATTCCAAAAAAGTGAAGAAGTGGGTGATAACCTATCTGAGCAATAACCTATTGAGTATAAATCAACATCTCATTCGCTATGAAAATACACTAGAGATGGATGAACTGGGGCAACTTGAGGTAGTGATTCTCGAATCGAATCGTCTGTATCTAGGAACTTATAGCCAAATTATTATGTATCAGACCATACGCATTTCGTTGGTTGATCAAAGTAAGCAAGAAATTAATCAAAAATACCGAAACCAAAGATATCTTAGCCATCAAAGAAGAACAGGAAATAGAAAGAAAAATCATTATGATTTTCTTGTTCCCGAAACTATTTTATCATCTAGACGTCGTAGAGAGTTGAGAATTCTAATTTCTTTCAATTTAAAGAATAGGAATGGTGTGGATAAAAATCCAATACTTTGCACCGAGCCTAAGATAAGAAACTGGGGTTTATTTTTGAATAAAAGTAAACATCTTGGTAGAAATCAAAAAAAATTAATGAAATTCTTAATGAAATTAAAGTTCTTTCTTTGGCCTAATTATCGATTAGAAGATTTAGCTTGTATGAATCGTTATTGGTTTGATACCAATAATGGGAGTCGTTTCAGCATGTTAAGGATATATATGTATCCACGATTCAAAATTCGTTGACGGTACATTCTTTCTCTATATTCCCTTGTATCAAGCTTTCAAAGGTCTCATTCAAGACTTACTCGAACAATACCCTATAATTCTAATTATAGGGTATTATGAAAGGAAATAAAACGGCGTAACATATGCCTTGTCTTCCATCCCAGTTTCATATAAAATGCTACGATACTAAGTCAATGACGTATCAATTAGATCTACAAATGCATCAAGGAAATCTTCGTAATTTTAGGTTTCAGTTATTCACTTTTGTGAGTGTAAAAACCCTCTTTTTATATCCCTATCCGAATCAAATTCAAAATTGGATTGATTCATATTAATTGATAAAATAAGCAATCCATAAAGAAATTCAAATTCTTGTGTATACTACATTAAAATAGCCGGTATTATTATTACTGATCAATCAAATTCATATCTGTTCTGTAAAAGGGGGAGGGGGAAATTCTTTTATGCTAAAAGATGCATTCGTTTCAATTATTTTGCAAGAGGAAAACAAAGAAAACAGAGGATCCGCTGAATTTCAAGTAGTTAATTTCACCAATAAGATACGGAAACTTACTTTACATTTGAAATTGCACAAAAAGGACTATTCGTCTCAGAGAGGCCTGCTAAAAATTCTGGGAAAACGTCAACGGCTGCTGACTTATTTGTCAAACAAAAACAGAATACGTTATAAAGAATTAATTGGTCAGTTGAATATTCGAGAAACAAAAAACAAAAGCTGATTAATTTGAAGAGTTGGTTTGAATTATTCGCTTCAATTGTAATGAACTTCTTTTCGCTTTCAGTAATTCATGGAAGAATGAATCGGGAAAAAACCTATGACTACGCCAGTTACAAGAAAAGACCTCATGATAGTCAATATGGGTCCTCACCACCCATCAATGCATGGTGTTCTTCGACTCATTGTTACTCTAGATGGAGAAGATGTTATTGACTGTGAACCAGTATTGGGTTATTTACATAGAGGTATGGAAAAAATTGCGGAAAACCGAACAATTATACAATATTTGCCTTATGTAACACGTTGGGATTATTTAGCTACTATGTTCACAGAAGCAATAACTGTAAATGCACCGGAGCAGTTAGGCAATATTCAAGTACCTAAAAGGGCCAGCTATATCAGAGTCATTATGCTGGAGTTAAGTCGTATAGCTTCGCATTTGTTATGGCTCGGCCCTTTTATGGCAGATATTGGGGCACAGACCCCTTTCTTCTATATTTTTCGAGAAAGAGAATTGATATATGACCTATTCGAAGCTGCCACCGGTATGCGAATGATGCATAATTTTTTTCGTATCGGAGGGGTAGCTGCTGATTTACCCCATGGATGGATAGATAAATGTTTGGATTTTTGCGATTATTTTTTAACAGAGGTTGCTGAATATCAAAATCTTATTACACGCAATCCTATTTTTTTAAAACGAGTTGAAGGAGTAGGCATTATTGGCGGAAAGGAGGCAATAAATTGGGGTTTATCGGGACCAATGCTACGAGCTTCCGGAATACAATGGGATCTTCGTAAAGTTGATCAGTATGAGTGTTACGACGAGTTCGATTGGGAAGTCCAATGGCAAAAAGAGGGGGATTCATTAGCTCGTTATTTAGTACGAATCAATGAAATGGCAGAATCCATAAAAATGATTCAACAGGCTCTAGAAGGAATTCCGGGGGGGCCCTATGAGAATTTAGAAATCCGACGCTTTGATACACTAAGAGATCCGAAATGGAATGATTTTGACTATCGATTTATTAGTAAAAAACCTTCTCCGACTTTTGAATTGTCGAAGCAAGAACTTTATGTGAGAGTTGAAGCCCCAAAAGGAGAGTTGGGAATTTTTCTGATAGGAGATAAGAGTGTTTTTCCTTGGAGATGGAAAATCCGACCACCGGGTTTTATCAATTTGCAAATTCTTCCTCAGCTAGTTAAAAGAATGAAATTGGCTGATATTATGACGATATTAGGTAGCATAGATATCATTATGGGAGAAGTTGATCGTTAAAATGATAATTGATACAACAGAAGTACAAGCTATCAATTCTTTTTCGAGATTGGAATCCTTAAAAGAAGTCGATGGGATCATATGGATGCTTGTTCCTATTTTCAGTCTTGTATTAGGAATCACAATAGGTGTACTAGTAATTGTTTGGTTAGAAAGAGAAATATCTGCAGGGATACAACAACGTATTGGACCTGAATACGCCGGTCCTTTTGGAATTCTTCAAGCTCTAGCAGATGGTACAAAATTACTTTTCAAAGAGAATCTTCTGCCATCTCGAGGAGATATTCGTTTATTCAGTATCGGACCATCCATCGCAGTCATATCGATTCTACTAAGTTATTTAGTAATTCCTTTTGGCTATCATCTTGTTCTAGCTGATCTCAGTATCGGTGTTTTTTTATGGATTTCAATTTCAAGTATTGCTCCCATTGGACTTCTTATGTCAGGATATGGATCAAATAATAAATATTCCTTTTTAGGCGGTTTACGAGCTGCTGCTCAATCAATTAGTTATGAAATCCCATTAACTCTATGTGTGTTATCAATATCTCTACGTGTGATTCGTTGAGACATAAAATTGACCCTACTTCTTTTCTTTCTAGAAAGGGCCTTTGCTGAGTTGAATATATATTTTTCTTTTTGATTCATCATTCGGGTTGATGAACTAAACCAGATAGTTATATGAGTGAAAGAAACAGCTTCTAAATTTGCAGTAAAAAGATTGAATCTCATTTTCTATGTACAAGAGTGAAGTGAAAGTAAACATAAACATTAGAAGCTGTTTACCCCAAGATTGGTTAATTAGTGATCATAGCTTGAAGCGGGTGCACAAGATCAACTATATGGGTTTTTTACTATCTATTACCATACATGTATTACCCTAACGGCGGATTCGCAAAAGAGGTGGATAGTTAGGAACACCAAGGTACACAAAGGATTCGTAATAGAGATTATGTAAGTTATTCAACAGGATTTTTCTGTACATAAAAGGAATTCTAATTGGAACTTTAAGTTGGTAGAAATGATGAAGAAGTACTCCCCCGATTCCGATCCAGAGTATCCTCCTATCCACCGATTAAGTAAATAACTATCAAGAACGAAGTAATCCTTTACTTTGTTTAAGTTTAAAGTCCCTTTTTCTGAGAAAGGAGAATAGGAACGAAAAAAAGAAACTAGAAAGAATATAATTGCACTAGAAAGAAAGAGACCTTTTTTATTCTTTCCTCTATTTAGAGAAATAGAATTCTTGTCATGATTCATGAACTAATGTAATACCTAATTGTTTTTCGTAATCGAAAATGCCAGGTTGAAATATCTATTGATATTGCTACAAGAAAGATTTTATTGAAAGCTTAAGTTATTCCTCAACAAAGAAAAATTTGAATTCTTAAAAGATAAGATCAATTCCGAAGCACTTTATTTTAAATATAGCAGACAGAATTCCATTGTCTAATTCGGGACACCTTATGGTAGATTTTGACTCTACCTATCCTACGAAGATATCAAGATAAATAAAAGCGAACAAGATAAATAATAGCGAACCGGTCCTTAGATTTATTTGTGACCCTTGAGGAGCCGTATGAGGTGAAAATCTCATGTACGGTTCTGTAATAGCAATGGGGACAGTGATGTTATCATCGACTATGATTATCTAACAGTTCAAGTACAGTTGATGTAGTTGAAGCCCAATCAAAATATGGTTTTTGGGGATGGAATTTGTGGCGTCAACCTATAGGGTTTATCGTTTTTCTAATTTCTTCCCTAGCCGAATGTGAGAGATTACCTTTTGATTTACCAGAAGCAGAAGAAGAATTGGTAGCAGGTTATCAAACCGAATATTCAGGCATCAAATTTGGTTTATTTTATGTTGCTTCGTATTTGAATCTCTTAGTTTCTTCATTATTTGTAACAGTTCTTTACTTGGGGGGTTGGAATCTTTCCATTCCGTACATATTAGTTCCTCAGCTTTTTGAAATAAATAAAGAGAGTAGAGTCTTTGGAACAATAATGGGTATCTTTATTACATTAGCTAAGACTTATTTGTTCTTGTTCATTCCTATCATAACAAGGTGGACTTTGCCGAGGTTAAGAATGGACCAACTATTAAATCTCGGGTGGAAATTTCTTTTACCTATTTCTCTAGGTAATCTATTATTAACAACCTCTTCTCAACTTCTTTCACTGTAAAGGAATACGATATTTTATATTCACGACTTGTCTCAAACAAGAGAAAGAAACAAGCATTAAATTATTTATTTATAGATATTCACGATATGTTCTCTATGATAACTGAGTTCGTGAATTATGGTCAACAAACAGTACGAGCTGCCAGATACATTGGTCAAAGTTTCACGATTACTTTATTGCACGCGAATCGTTTACCCGTAACTATTCAATACCCCTACGAAAAATTGATCACATCAGAGCGTTTCCGCGGCCGAATCCATTTTGAATTTGATAAGTGCATTGCTTGTGAAGTATGTGTTCGCGTATGTCCTATAGATCTACCCATTGTTGATTGGAAATTGGAAACAGATATTCGAAAGAAACGATTGCTTAATTACAGTATTGATTTTGGAATCTGTATATTTTGTGGTAATTGCATTGAGTATTGTCCAACAAATTGTTTATCAATGACTGAAGAATATGAACTTTCTGTGTATGATCGTCACGAATTGAATTATAATCAAATTGCTTTGGGTCGGTTACCAATGTCAGTAATCGACGATTACACAATTCGAACAATTTTGAATTTGCTTGAACTGAAATAAAAAAAGCTTGCTTCAAGAATAATTCCCAATTAATAAGACTCCGTTTTGATCTAAAAGAATGAGGTTTTTTGCTTGGTGAATAACTACAAACCTACACTATTGATTAGTTGGTGAGAATCGTGGTTTAATTTGGATTGAAAATCCTTTTCTATATTCTATTAAAAATTTCAAAATAGATAGTTTCAAACTACCCTTTCGGATAAAGGTTGGTCCAATAACTATACCAATCCACATCTATTAGAATTTCATTCAATTCAAATTCAAAAATAAAAAACGTATCCTAAAAAAATAATAGAATGACTTCTTTTTTCCTGGCCGGGTCAATAAAGTTATGAAAGATTTCGATTTATTTATCTTTTTTTATATATAATGGATTTACCTGGACCAATACATGATTTTCTTTTAGTCTTTCTGGGATTGGGTTTTATATTAGGAGGTCTAGGAGTGGTGTTACTTCCCAATCCAATTTATTCTGCCTTTTCGTTGGGATTGGTTCTTGTTTGTATATCCTTATTCTATATTCTATCGAATTCCTATTTTGTCGCTGCTGCGCAGCTCCTTATTTACGTAGGAGCCATAAATGTTTTAATCATTTTTGCTGTGATGTTTATGAAGGGTTCAGAATATTACAAGGATTTTCATCTTTTGGCCGTTGGGGATGGGCTTACTGCGATGGTTTGTACAAGTCTTTTTGTTTCACTAATTACTACTATTCCAGATACGTCGTGGTACGGGATTCTTTGGACTACAAAATCAAGCCAAATTATAGAGCAAGATTTGATAAGTAATAGTCAACAAATTGGGATTCATTTATCAACAGATTTTTTTCTTCCATTTGAACTCATTTCAATAATTCTTTTAGTTTCGTTAATAGGTGCAATTGCTGTAGCTCGTCAATAAGAAATCTTTTGAACGGGGAATCCAAATCAAACTTTGTTCCGGGTTAGCACATTCATTTCCCTTCCATTCTATTTGAATTCGTATATAAAATAAAAAGACTTTAGTTCGATCTATTACCAATATATTCGTTTGTTCCGTACTTGTTATATTCGATTTAATCGAATCGGTTGAATTGTTGTTCATATTGAAATGAATCGAGATTGATAAGGAGTTAGTTAATGATGCTCGAACATGTACTTGTTTTGAGTGCCTATTTATTTTCTGTCGGTCTCTATGGATTGATCACGAGTCGAAATATGGTTAGGGCCCTTATGTGTCTTGAACTTATATTGAATGCAGTTAATATCAATTTTGTAATATTTTCTGATTTTTTTGATAGTCGACAATTAAAAGGAGCCATTTTTTCCATTTTTGTTATAGCTATTGCGGCCGCTGAAGCAGCTATTGGACTAGCTATTGTTTCATCAATTTATCGTAATAGAAAATCAACTCGTATTAATCAATCGAATTTGTTGAATAAGTAGTATTAATCATATAAATTCTAATATTCATAAATCAATTCAAATAAGCATACCTGCCACATAAGGGATGATAATCTTTGCACAAAGATAAGAAATCAAAGTATTTTGGACCTCTCTTATAACCCAATCCAGAAGTCGATTGATTCAAAAAAATTCTGACTAGTAACTCATTGATTCGTCTGGTATCTAACTATATGATTCATTTCTAAGTTTCCTAGAACTAGATCGAAAATTTATGACGTTCAAAAATGTATAGATCCAATGTCACATTCAGTAAAAATTTATGATACATGTATAGGATGTACTCAATGTGTCCGAGCCTGCCCCACCGATGTATTAGAAATGATACCTTGGGATGGATGTAAAGCTAAACAAATTGCTTCCGCTCCAAGAACAGAGGACTGTGTCGGTTGTAAGAGATGCGAATCTGCCTGTCCAACGGATTTCTTGAGTGTTCGAGTTTATTTATGGCATGAAACAACTCGCAGCATGGGTCTAGCTTATTGATATGTTTCAAAAAACTCTACTGGAATCCATTTGATTTTTTTTACCGACAAAACCCGTGCTCAAAAATCACATATTTTTCTTTTTTTTTTCGAGCACGGGTTTTTCTGGTCCAAGTGTATCTTGTCTTTATCACGAATTATTTTCCTTGGTTAACAATAATTGTAGTTTTGCCAATATCTGCGGGTTCCTTAATTTGCTTTCTTCCCCATAGAGGGAATAAGGTAATTAGGTGGTATACTATATGTATATGCGTTTTAGAACTTCTTCTAACAACTTATGCATTCTGTTATCATTTCCAATCGGACGATCCATTAATCCAATTAGTGGAGGACTATAACTGGATCCATTTTTTTGATTTCCATTGGAGATTAGGAATAGACGGACTTTCTATAGGACTCATTTTACTAACGGGATTCATCACTACTTTAGCTACTTTAGCGGCTCGGCCAGTTACTCGAGATTCTCGATTCTTCCATTTCCTGATGTTAGCAATGTACAGCGGTCAAATAGGATCATTTTCTGCTCGGGACCTTTTACTTTTTTTCATCATGTGGGAGTTAGAACTCATTCCGGTTTATCTCCTTCTATCTATGTGGGGAGGAAAGAAACGTCTGTACTCGGCTACAAAATTTATTTTGTACACGGCGGGAGGTTCCGTTTTTCTCTTAATGGGAGTTCTTGGTGTCGGTTTATATGGTTCGAATGAACCAACATTAAATTTTGAAACATCAGTTAATCAGCGGTATCCTCTGGCCTTGGAAATAATATTCTATATTGGATTTTTTATTGCTTTTGCTGTAAAATCGCCGATTATACCCCTACATACATGGTTACCAGATACCCATGGAGAAGCACATTACAGTACTTGTATGCTTCTAGCCGGAATCTTATTAAAAATGGGAGCGTATGGATTAGTTCGGATTAATATGGAATTATTACATCATGCTCATTCT